AAATAAGAACAGCCCCCACATTCAAAGCGCCTTTCTTACCATTAGCAAGAACTTGTTTCAGTTGCATATCATAAGGAATTCTAACAACTGCTTCAAATACAGTATCCGGGAGTACCGCTTGTGGAACCTCAATATCCACGGGCTTATTAGCTAAATGGCAATTAGCACATACAATACGCCCAGTTGCTTCTCGTGGATTTTCATAACCCTGCTGCGCAAAAATGGGATATGCGTTTGAAATGGATGCACCGGTTATTATATATATCATGACCGCTAGGGAAATAGATCGAGTAATCTCTTCCTTTATCCAAGAAAAGGTATTTTTAGTTTGCATGGTCCAATCGTTGATACCGAAAATTTCTACAATAAAATTGGGTAGGTCGCTAGCCGAGTCCCCTATCCACCATTTTGCTATTTACTGTATAATAAAAATAGTCAAACTATTTTACCGAAAGATAGCAGCAATTCCCCCCTCGATGGGTAGAAAGAGTAATGTAAGTTTGACTTTGCATGCTTGTATACAAAGTAACAAACTTTATATTTCAATTGGATTTGGATCGATGAATCATTTTTCAGTCATTTATTGAATGGTAAATAACTACAAGTGACGGAGATACGCGATTTAAATAACGAAAGATCCAATATTTTAAAATTGTATCTAGAATGACAGGAAAGGTGGAAACAAGACCAGATATAATTTGATCATTATGAGCAAACCCAAAATCCTTGTAGATATAACCAATCATTAGTTCCCAACCGTGGGTTGAATGAAATCCGATACAGAAATCAGTTAATAAAAGAATAGAAAAAGCTTTTATTGTGTCACTTAAATTAGATAGGAATTCTTGAACCCAAGAGTTAATAATAACAAGTTCCTCATTACCTAAAACGGAATAACTACTTAGAATAAAGAAATATATTATATTTGTCGAGAAGTTCAAAATCATATGGATACAATCTTCATTGTGCATCTTGATCAATTGGATCGTTTCTTTGTGTATTCCTATATGAAGTTTTTGTAGATGTGTTTCCGGGTATTCTTTTATCATTTCTTCCAACAGGAAGAGTTCCTCTAATTCTATTAATTGTACTAAAATACTCTTTTCTTGAATGACATTCAAGAAAGTTTCGGATTGCCCAGTATTCCACCAATTTGTAACCCAGGATTTCATACTTTTATTAAATGAGAACGAAATCCACCAGGGCAAAAATATTATAGATGCAAGATATAGAAGGGGAATGAATGCTTTCTTTTTTTTTTTGACATTTTTTCATCATCTGTGAATTGTTAATGAACCCACCTCTTTCATTGACTCTAGGCAATCTAATCTTTCTATCAAGCAGGAGTTCCATTATAAGATAGATAGTAATCCCAGGAATTGATTCTCTGCTTTTTGATTAAATGCTTAGCCCTTGAATCTAAAATACAGAAGTCAAAAATATGATAAGAATCTACTTCAAATTCGAGTGAAAAACATATAGAATATTATTTCCAGAGATTTCAATTGATCCGAGATTCGAAGCAATTGTCCTCTTTCGATAAATGCTCAAAAGAACCACTTTAAGTAATGAATATTATTCTATACGGATTTCGAGACAAAAGAATACTCATAAAAATAGCAAGTAAAAAAAAAATTGTTTTGTTTTAGGTTATGACTCTTACGTATATGCCTGCTTTGTCTCGAAGAATGAATGGGGATTCTGAAGAAAGTTCAGTTAGGTTATGCTCTAGAAAAAATATAAAATAGGGTTCTTTATTTGAGTTTTTTCCTCCTGCCACATTTGATTGAATTTATTCTTCATTTTTCAATTGAATCGGTACGCGCAAGAAATAGGCCAATTCAGCAGCTTTTTGCTCAATTTCTCGCGGAGTCAAATTTTCATCAGTACGAGTCAAAGGAACGGCACCCTGACCTCTGATTTCCATATAAAGGACACGACGAACAGAAATACCTTCTTTAACTTCTATTCTGATAGATTGAATATCCTTGATAAGGAATCGTAGAAAGATGCGACGGTTTTTCCCAGGGAATCCCCAACGAAAAAGACACATTATTCCTTCTTTTTTAGCGAATCGATCATAACCACTACCTACATTCCACACAATTGTGCACCATAAATAGGAACTAATAAAGAGACCTGCAATCCCATAGAAAGACATCACGATTCCTTGCGGAAAAAAAACGATTTGCTGAGACGGAAATAAAGATATAAAATTTCTACCAAGATAGCTAGAAGTTCCAACCAATAAAAATCCTAATGAACCAAAAAAAAGGATAAAAGCCCAGCAGAAATTGCTTGTTTTTCTAGACCCCGCTATAAATTCTATCCATATAGATTCTGATGGCCAACTCATACATATCAGATCCAGTTGCATTTTATTGGAATTGAGAGAATAAGCATATACTTTCTTTTGGTTTTGTTTCCGAAGTAACTCTAATCAGCTAGCACTAGTTGTGAACCTTTAGCAATAATCCATCGAATTGCTTAGATCTAAAATCATCTCCTTTCCTTTATAGGATCCCCCATAAAGATCTACATACCTATGATACATGGACTTTACATCATCCATCTGCTCCGATCCCGGCCCATAGCTACAATTCATTTACCCACACATCGTGTTTACGAATATGCATGCCTAAGAGTAAGAGCTTTTTGATTTCTATTCGGAGAAACCACCTGTTATACAATATTCTACTAAATGGATATCCATGATATCTAAGTCTTGAAAAAATAGATCAGATTTTGTCTTGGCCCCATCGCATCTAAAAAATCTTAGTTTTTTGAACATAAAAAGATAAAGAAGCCATTGCAATTGCCGGAAATACTAGGCCCACTAAAGGCACAAAAATAGAGGGTAAGCTGTTGAGAGTTGTCATAGAATGGGTACCTCAATTTAATATTTGTACCTGTTATTGTTATTTATAAAGATATCTCAATAATAATTCACAATTATATTCGAATTCGTATATTATACTACTATAAATATAAAAAAATATAAAACGAATTACTAAGTAATAAACTAATTCATTAATGAATATGTAATAAGCGAATAGATATATATCTAATAAAAATAAAATAAATAAGTAAAATAAAATAAGTACAAGGACTGTAGAACTAAATAAATGAACTTGACGATCGAAATATATCTGTATAATAATCCACTTGATTTATTCTTCTGAATTTTTTTGATTTATTATTCTAATCTACGAATACACAATAAAAGAAGAATAAATCAAAAAAGAGTGTTAGTCAAAATTTTGGAAAAATTCGATTCGTTAGAATTCGATCCCGATCCACGAAGGGAAGGAGCATTTTTTTTTTTTAGTAAAAATCGAATTCTCGCGAGATCTCGAAAGATCAAAAACTCTATATCTAGATTTTTCTATATTTGAATTCTATATACATCCGCAAGAGAGGAAGATGGAATTCCTTTTATTTGTCTCGCCTAATTCTAATTGAATTTCACAGAGGGGGAAATTCCCTTTTTATCTTCTTACTAAACTAAAAAAAAAAAAGATTGCTCATTAGTAATCAGTTCAATTTTATGTTACAAAGCAAAGTAAAGAAAACCCCATTAGTCCTATTTTGATTCTGATAAACTAACTACAACTACCTTTTCCATACAAATAAAAAAAGGAACTTATAACTTAAGGCTCTACCTGATTTGGAGTCAAAGGAAAAAAATCGTGGAGCTGAAATAAATCACTCAGAACACCTTTTAAAAGCTTGCGTGGTACAATTAGATCGAATAAGCCCTTATCGAATAAATATTCAGCCTCCTGTGAACCCTCGGGTACTGTTGTATTCAATGTTTGTTCAATTACTCTTTTACCCGCAAATGCAATATAGGCATCGGGTTCGGCAATAATTATATCCCCCAACATACCAAAACTAGCGGTTACTCCACCAGTAGTAGGAGATGTAAGAATAGATACATAGAATAATTTTTTATTTGATTGATAATCATATAAAGCGGAAGATATTTTAGCCATTTGCATCAAGCTTAAACTTCCTTCTTGCATGCGTGCTCCTCCGGAAGCACACACTAGAATAAGAGGCAAAGATTGATTTGTAGCGTACTCGATCAAACGTGTGATTTTCTCACCTACTACAGATCCCATACTACCTCCCATAAACTGAAAATCCATAACGCCGATTGCTATAGGAATACCGTTTAGTTGACCTGTACCTGTTTGAACAGCCTCAGTTAATCCTGTCTTTCTTTGATAAGAATCAATACGATCTTTATAAGATTCCTCTTGATCTTGATCAGATTCCTCAGGATCTTGATCAGATTCCTCAGGATCTTGATCAGATTCCTCAGGATCTTTAGAAGATTCCTTTTCAGAATCAAATTCCCCCTCTTCAGAATCAAATTCAATGGGATCCAGAGAGATCATGTCTTCATCCATAGGATTCCAAGTGCCCGGATCAATCAAAAGTTCGATTCTATCTAAACTGTTCATTTTCAAATGATAGCCACAGTATTCACAAATATTCATTTTTGACTTCAAAAATTTCTTATAATTTAATCCATAGCAATCTTCGCATTGAACCCATAAATGCTTGTATTTTTGAGTTCCATTTAAATCATTAGATTCTTTTTCGATAGTTAAATCATTATCACTCGCACTAGTTTTTGTATTGAAATTATCGTCTTGACTATTACTTCCGCTTTCATCACAAACGGAATTTGAAATAGAACTCTCATTGGAATTGTCACTCGTAATGGAACTCTCATCGGAATTGTCACTCTCCCCGCTAATGAAACTATCAATACATATTTGAGAACGAAGATAAGAGTCAATGCGACTATTAATGTAATTAATCCAACTAGAGTTACTACTAGAATTACTATGACTAGAAAACACACTTTCTAGTTCACTCAAAAAAGAATGATCATTTTCAATCTCAAAAATTTGATTTTCAATATCAAAATATATGGAATAAGTATTCTGATTACTATCCCTAATTAAAAAAGTTTCATCAGAAATGAA